AAGGTCGAAGACAAAACAACCCCATATTTCTTTCTTATTTGTATTGTTTATTATTTTATTGTTTATTTTATCGTTGGATCCATAATTAAAATTAAATTAATCCTAATGGATTCTTGGTATTATTGGGGATTATTGGTGGATCATTTTATATTGCGTAGCTTCAAACCATAGATCAAGCCAGGGAAGGGCCACTTCTACCCCTCCTGTATATTGTCTTTTTCGTTCCATGTTGCAATACAAATGTATTATTTAATTATATGGGATTGTATGAAAATTAATTCTTTATTTATAGGAATAAAAAAAAGAACGATTTATCCTTGATAATTTGTCCATGACGTGAGAGAACCCTGTCTTTATAGTTATAATTGAGGAAAAGACTATATACATAATAAAAAAATGATTATTCATCGAATGACTATTCATCTATTGTATTCTCGTCAAATAGGGGGCGATAAGACTCTATGGAAAAATGGTGGTTCAATTCGATGTTGTTTAACAAAAAGTTAGAACATAGATGTGGGCTAAGTAAATCAATGGATAATTCTGATGTTATTGGAAATACCAGTGGAAGTGAAGAACCCATTATAAATGATAAGGGGAAAAACATTCCTAGTTGGAGTAATAATGACAATTATGCTTTCAGTAATGTTGATTATTTATTTGATATCGGGAATATTTGGAGTTTGGTCTCTGATGACACCTTTTTAGTTAGAGATAGTAATGGTGACAATTATTCTGTCTATTTTGATATTGAAAATCAAATTTTTGAGATTGACAATGATAGTTCTTTTATGTTTATGAGTGAACTAGAAAGTTTTTTTTCTAGTTATTTGAATAGTGGGTCCAAGAACTACTATTATCATTACATGTACATGTATGATACTCAATCTAGTTGGAATAATCACATTAATAGTTGCATTAATAGTTATCTTCATTTTGAAGTCAGTATTAATAGTTCTATTTCAGGTGATACCGATTATTACAGTAACAGTTATAATTATAATTATAGTTTTATTTATACTGAAAGTAGTGAAAGTGGGAATTCGAGTATAAAAATTAGTAATAATGACAGCGATCTCAATATAAGAGAAGAGTCTAATGATTTCGATATAAATCAAAGATACAAACATTTATGGGTTCAATGCGAAAATTGTTATGGATTAAATTATAAAAAATTTTTTAAGTCAAAAATGAATATTTGTGAACAGTGTGGATATCATTTGAAAATGAGTAGTTCAGATAGAATCGAACTTTTGATTGATTCGGGCACTTGGGATCCTATGGATGAAGAGATGGTCTCTATGGACCCTATTGAATTTCATTCAGAGGAAGAACCTTATAAAGATCGTATTGATTCTTATCAAAGAAAAACGGGTTTAACTGAAGCTGTTCAAACAGGCATAGGTCAACTAAATGGTATTCCAATAGCAGTTGGGGTTATGGATTTTCAGTTTATGGGAGGTAGTATGGGATCCGTAGTCGGCGAGAAAATCACCCGTTTGATCGAGTATGCTACTAATCGATCTTTACCTGTTATTATTGTGTGTGCTTCTGGGGGAGCACGCATGCAAGAAGGAAGTTTGAGCTTGATGCAAATGGCTAAAATATCTTCTGCTTTATATGATTATCAATCAAATAAAAAGTTATTCTATATATCAATCCTTACATCTCCTACAACTGGTGGAGTAACAGCCAGTTTTGGTATGTTGGGAGATGTCATTATTGCTGAACCAAATGCCTACATTGCATTTGCGGGTAAAAGAGTAATTGAACAAACATTGAATAAAACAGTACCCGATGGTTCACAAGCGGCTGAGTATTCATTCCATAAGGGCTTATTCGACCCAATCGTACCACGTAATCCTTTAAGGGGTGTTCTGAGTGAGTTATTTCAGCTCCACGGTTTCTTTCCTCTGAATCAAAATTCAATATATTTAGGATAAATAAAGATAAAAGAGTAAGTTTCTCCTTCCGAGGAATTGGGGGAAGGGAAGACATTAATAAAAAAAAGAATTTTATTTGGCCTTCTTAACGTATTAATTTCATTTTAATAGAGACAATAATATAAATATATCTTAATTATCTTATTAATAATATATCATATTTGAATCTTATATTAATTATAAGATATAAGATTCAAATATGATATATTATAGAAAGGAGTGAAAGAACCCTCACTTTTATTTTTTATTATAGAATCGAGTTACCGTTTGCTTTGTTGGATTCGATTAGTGAAAGTCGCGAACTCATAATAAACTCTTTAATACCCTTAGTAAAAAAAATAGAAAGAATAAAAAAGGATGGAAGAAGAAGAATAGGAAAGTTTTTTATATTAAAGTGAATTATCATACATATTTATGTAGAACGATGAATTAGGTACACTTAATTCAGGTCTATATTCCTTGCACTTATTAACTACTTAATATTATTTATATTAGATATACTTATCATAAGATATCTTTAAAATACAAATATTAAATTGGGGCACCCATTCTATGACAGATCTACCCTCTATTTTTGTGCCTTTAGTGGGCCTAGTATTTCCGGCAATTGCAATGGCTTCTTTATCTCTTCATGTCCAAGAAAATAAGATTGTCTAGATTCGATGAGAGCAAATCTCATCAATTTATTTCAACACTGGATCATAATACAAATATTTATTTAGTCTAATATGGTACGATATGTGGCTCTTTCCGAACACAAATGAGAGACTCATATGCATACGGATACACGATATCTACATAAATGCAGATTATATATAGGTATAGCTGGTTAAAAATGGATCGGCGAAATATAAAGTCAATTTATCTAACTAATTACTCCTAATAGTTCCCGTCAAAATAGTGCTAGTTGATGAGAGTTACTTGGGGGTCAAGAAAAGTAAAGTCAAATTCATTTGGGTTATTCTCTCAATTCCAATCGAATACAACCTTAGTATAGTAAGTATAGTATGAACTGGCGATCAGAGCATATCTGGATAGAACTTATAACGGGGTCTCGAAAAACAAGTAATTTTTTTTGGGCCTGTATCCTTTTTTTAGGTTCATTAGGGTTCTTAGTGGTTGGAACTTCCAGTTATCTCGGTAGGAATCTTATATCCGTATTTCCATCTCAGCAAATATTTTTTTTTCCGCAAGGGATCATAATGTCTTTTTATGGGATCGCGGGTCTATTTATTAGCTCCTATTTGTGGTGTACAATTGCGTGGAATGTAGGTAGTGGTTATGACCGATTTGATAGAAAAGAAGGAATTGTTTGTATTTTTCGTTGGGGATTTCCTGGAATAAATCGTCGCATTTTCCTTCGTTTCCTTATGAGAGATATCCAATCCATCAGAATGGAGGTTAAAGAGGGTCTTTATCCTCGTCGTGTCCTTTATATGGAAATAAGAGGCCAAGGGGCGGTTCCCTTGACTGGCACTGATGAGAATCTTACTCCACGAGAAATTGAACAAAAAGCTGCCGAATTAGCCTATTTCTTGCGTGTACCAATCGAAGTATTTTGAAATGAAGAATTAATGTTTTCTCAGTATGAGGGAGGGAACTTCCTAATTCCCTTTTTAATACAATTGAAGTTTCTTCAAAAGACTTAATTTGATCAAAACATATTATATTTGATTTCTCCCTTCTGTTAGCGTTAGCAGGTAAACCCACATGGAATAAAACAAAAGTGGGAGATTTTATATGGAACAACTAAACTCTAATAAAAATCCATTTTTTCTATACCAAAACCCTTTTTTTTATGCGTAGGGAGCCCCCAATTTATAATTTATACTAAATAAAATTTTATATAATTTATACTAATAAAAATAAAAAGTCTAATTAAGTATGCATTCATCAAACATATTCGAACATTTATTTCGTAATACAGAATTTATCTTTTTAGACCCAATATTTCGAATTTATAGGTTACATTATTCCTGGACTGTGGTTAGGCGGTGAAACATTTCGAAATAATTAATTGATCCGAGAAGGCATTTTTTTGTTTCGAAATCCAAATCATATTCGTTACTTCTAGTGGATTTTCGAGTATTCATCGACAGGACCAAATAACAAATGGAGATGAAATTAGTTGGAATTTACCCAATAAAGATATCTCAATTTTTCTAAATACAAGAACTAAATTTTTACACAAAAATGGGAATAGATTCATTGGTTCGATACGATACCTTAGTTATAGAATTTGTGTTCAGATAAATATCTGATAAAATCCACGAATGCAGCAGATTCATTAACAATTTACAGATAAAAAATGAAAAAAAAAAATCATTGAGTTCCCTCCCATATCTTGTATCCATAGTATTTTTGCCCTGGTGGGTCTCTCTTTCATTTAATAAAAGTCTGGAACCTTGGGTTATTAATTGGTGGAATACCCGGCAATCCGAAACTTTCTTGAATGATATTCAAGAGAAAAGGATTCTAGAAAAATTTATAGAATTAGAAGAACTATTCCTCTTGGACGAAATGATAAAGGAATACCCTGAAACACAGATACAAAAGCTTCGTATAGGAATACACAAGGAAACGGTACAATTAGTCAAAACACACGATGAGTATAATCTCCATATCATTTTAAATTTCTCGACAAATATAATCTGTTTCGCTATTCTAAGTGGTTATTGTATTCTGGGTAATGAAGAACTTGTTATTCTTAATTCTTGGGTTCAGGAATTCCTGTATAACTTGAGTGACACAATAAAAGCTTTTTCAATTCTTTTAGTTACTGATTTATGGATCGGATTTCATTCAACCCATGGTTGGGAACTTATGATTGGTTCGGTCTACAACGATTTTGGATTGGCTCATAACGATAAAATTATATCCGGTCTTGTTTCCACTTTTCCAGTTATTCTAGATACAATTGTGAAATATTGGATCTTCCATTATTTAAATCGTGTATCTCCTTCGCTTGTAGTCATTTATCATTCAATCAACGAATAAAGAACTCATTTGATCTCTTGATATCAATCAAATAAGAATGTTTCTTCGTGTTTAAAGAAT